GGTTCCTAATGGAATAGGTAACAAAGCTACTTTGCCACCTACTGCTACTAACTCACTACCTCCCCAAGTTAAGCTGGTACTTGTTGTTGCACCAGGAGCTGTTAGGCTAGGTGCTAAAGCATGGGTATTTTGTACCCATTGAGCAAAGATGGGTTGTAATTGTATAGCGGTATCTGAAAACATGTCTTGAGGACGTCCTAAAGCACTCATGGTATCATTATGGATATACAAGCCAAAACTGTGAAAACCTAGAAATATACATATCCAGTTAAGATGTGATATGATTGCATCGCGGTGCCTAAGGACACGATCTAATAGATCATTGTTTCGAGTAGTTGGATCGTAGTCTCTTACCATAAAAATGGCTGCATGTGCAGCAGCACCAACTATGAGAAATCCACCAATCCACATGTGATGTGTGAACAATGAGAGTTGTGTACCATAATCAGTAGCTAGATATGGATAGGGGGGCATGGAATACATATGATGAGCTACAATAATGGTTAAAGAGCCCAACATAGCCAAGTTAAGAGATAATTGAGCATGCCATGAAGTTGTGAAAATCTCATAGAGACCCTTATGCCCTTGCCCTGTAAATGGGCCTTTATGAGCTTCTAAGATGTCTTGAAGGCTATGACCGATGCCCCAGTTGGTTCTATACATATGACCAGCGATCAGGAAAAGAATGGCAATAGCTAAATGATGGTGTGCAGTATCGCTCAACCATAGACCCCCTGTTATTGGATCTAATCCTCCACGAAAACTAAGAAAATCCGCATATTTTGACCAATTTAAGGTGAAAAAAGGAGTTGCTCCCTCGGCAAAACTTGGATAAAGTTGAGTCAAAAGGCCCCGATTCAAGATAAATTCATGAGGAAGTGGTATCTCTTTAGGATCAACTCCAGCGTCGAGAAATTGATTAATGGGTAAAGATACATGAATTTGGTGTCCCGCCCAAGAAAGAGAGCCAAGTCCTAGTAACCCCGCTAAGTGATGATTCAACATAGATTCTACATCTTGGAACCAAGCCAATTTTGGGGCAGCTTTGTGATAATGGAACCAACCGGCAAAAAGCATTAACGAGGCAAAAACCAATGCACCAATTGCGGTACAATAGAGTTGTAATTCACTAGTTATTCCAGATGCTCGCCAAATTTGAAAAAAGCCGGAGGTTATTTGTATTCCTCGGAAACCCCCTCCCACATCACCATTCAATATTTCTTGACCTACTATTGGCCAAACTACCTGGGCACTTGGTCCAATATGAGTAGGATCACTTAGCCATGCTTCATAATTGGAAAAACGGGCACCATGAAAGTACATGCCACTCAACCAAAGAAAGATAATGGAGAGTTGACCGAAATGAGCACTAAAAACTTTTCGGGAGATCTCCTCCAAATCACTGGTATGACTATCGAAATCGTGAGCATCAGCATGTAGATTCCAGATCCAAGTGGTGGTATCAGGGCCCTTAGCTATTGTTCTTGAAAAATGGCCGGGTCTCGCCCATTCCTCGAAAGACGTTTTTATAGGATCCCTATCCACAAGAATTTTCACTTCTGGTTCCGGCGAACGAATAATAGTCATTAAGTCCTCCTCTTTCCGGACAACACATACAAAGAGACTTGCCAAGAGTCAAGTTTTTAATGAACCTTTGAAAGATAGATATTTTCTTTATGATGAGTCCTTTTCTATCTATCATCCATCTATTTTTTTTTGAGTTATTCACTAGAGCAATTATGATATTGAAGTCGATCCGAGGCAAGTGTTCGGATCTATTATGACATAAGCATTAGGTGCACAATGGACTATTTATATATATATTCGAAAATACCTTCTCGGTATTACGAATAATCTCTTTTTTCCTCAACCTAGTGTTCAACGTGAAACATGCTGCCAGTTCTCATACTGGATAGAACAGGATCGAACCTAGTTTATTTCTATCTTAGGGTATCAAAATCTATCTATAATAGATCTACTTTCGATTTCCAGGATTTCTTTTTCAAATCCTTCAACTTCTTTTTGTAATTCGTCGATTTTTCCCTCCTTCTTTATCTAGTTAATGAGACATTCTTCATGAATAGAATGTATTTTTATCATACTCTTTTTGATTTGCAGGATTTCTTTTTCGAATCCTTGGATTTCTTCTTTCCAAATCCGGATTTGGTTTATATATCCATTCATTGATTCCCCGAAATAGAACTAATCTTCCCATTGCGTATTAGCACTTATCGGGTATAGAATAGATCTGCTTCTCTTTGTTCTTACGAACAGAGTTGTTCTGTTATTCTCAATGGAATGAAATCAATATTCACGCTTTCTGATACAGAATCTACTGAAAAAAGAGTTTAGCTACACAATATAGAGCCTTCTTATTGAATGCGAGAAAAGAAAGCGACATAGTCTCTATTTCTCTTTGATAAAGGGGTATTTTCATGGCTTTGCCTTGGTATCGTATTCATACTGTCTGTCGTATTGAATGATCGCGGTCGATTGCTTTCTGTTCATAGAATGCACACAGCTCTAGTTGCTGGTTGGGCCGGTTCGATGGCTTTATACGAATCAGCAGTTTTTGATCCCTCTGACCCCGTTCTTGATCCAATGTATAGATTATGATTATACCTTTTTGAGATTATGAGGATACCTCTTATGTTAAGCATCCATGGCTGAATGGTTAAAGCGCCCAACTCATAATTGGCAAATTCGTAGGTTCAATTCCTACTGGATGCACACTAATGGGAACGTTCAATAAGTCTATCGGAATTGGCTCTGTATCAATGGAATCTCATCATCCATACATACATAAGGCGAATTGATATAGTATATTCATACCATAACATAGGAACAGTAAGAACTAGAATTCTGATCGATACTGAACTCATAAGGAAGAAAATGGATTTATGGATGGAATCCAATATGCAATAGTTACAGGAAAAGGTCTTCGGTTATTGGGGAAGAATCAATATACTTCGAATATCCAATCAGGATCCGCTAAGCCAGAAATCCAGTATTGGGTCGAACTCTTCTTTGGTGTTAAGGTATTAGCTATGAATAGTCATCGACTCCACTGAAAGGGTAGAAGAATGGGACCTATTATGGGACATACAATGCATTACAGATGTATGATCATTACGCTTCCACCGGGTTATTCTATTCTACCTCTTCTAGAGATTCTAGAGAAAAGAACTTCAAGAAAAATACTTCATAACACGGCAATACATTTATACAAAACTTCTAGCTCAAGTACACGCAATGGAGCCGTAGACAATCAAGTGAAACGAAATAATTTGATCTATGGACAGCATCGTTGTAGTAAAGGTCGTAATGCCAGAGGAATCATTACCGTAAGGCATAGAGGGGGAGGTCATAAGCGCCTATACCGTCAAATCGATTTTCGACGGAATCACAAAGACATATCTGGTAGAATTGTAACCATAGAATATGACCCTAATCGAAATACATACATTTGTCTTATACACTATGGGGATGGTGAGAAGAGATATATTTTACATCCCAGAGGGGCTATAATTGGAGATACCATTGTTTCTGGTACAGAAATTCCTATATCAATGGGAAATGCCCTACCTTTGAGTGCGGTTTGAACTATTGATTTACGTAATTGGAAGTAACCAATTAGGTTTACGACGAAACCTAGAAATCGATCACTGATCCAATTAGAGTACCTCTATGGGATAGACCTCAACAGAAAACTGTTGAGTAACGGCAGCAAGTGATTGAGTTCATTAGTTTCTCATAGAAAATTATTGACTCTAGAGATATGGTAATATGGAGAAAATTGTTTGAAGCACGCACAGAACCGGAAGCGCCCCTTGTTTCAAAGCGAGGAGGACGGGTTATTCCCATTTCATTTGATGGTCAGAGGCGAATTGAAAGTGAAGCAGTGCTAATAAAGATCCCCCGGGGGAAAGATAGGGATGTCTCCTACGTTATCCATAATATGTGAAAGTATCGACGTAATTTCATAGAGTCATTCGGTCTGAATGCTACATGAAGAACATAAGCCAGATGACGGAACGGAGAGACCTAGGATGTAGAAGATCATAACATGAGTGATTCGTTGGATTCCACTCATGTGATACTTCATTATACGATGAAAAGATCCATTTTTTTGATATATCATCATATACATCTAGAAAGCCGTATGCTTTGGAAGAAGCTTGTACAGTTTGGGAAGGGGTTTTGATTGATAAAAAAGAAGAATCTACTTCAACCAATATACCCTTAGGCACAGCCATACATAATATAGAATTCACACATGGAAAGGGTGGACAATTAGCTAGAGCAGCAGGTGCTGTAGCGAGGGTAATTGCAAAAGAGGGTAAATCGGCCACATTAAGATTACCATCTGGGGAGATCCGTTTGATATCCCAAAACTGCTTAGCAACAGTCGGACAAGTGGGGAATGTTGGAGTGAACCTCAAAAATTTGGGTAGAGCTGGATCGAGGTGTTGGCTAGGTAAACGTCCTGTAGTAAGAGGACTAGCTATGAACCCTGTGGACCATCCCCACGGGGGCGGTGAAGGGAGAGCCTCAATTGGTAGAAAAAAACCCACAACTCCTTGGGGTTATCCTGCACTTGGAAGACGAACTAGGAAAAGGAAAAAATATAGTGATAGTTTGATTCTTCATCGCCGTAAATAGGAATCGAATTTTGCGAATTCGAGAGATGAAGATGAAATAGTTTGATGGGCGAACGACGGGAATTGAACCCGCGCATGGTGGATTCACAATCCGCTGCCTTGGTCCACTTGGCTACGTCCGCCCCCTATCTAGCTAAAGGATTTGATCATTTTTGATTCATCATTATTGTATTTATTCTGACCTCCATACTTAGATCGAGATATTGGACATAGAATGCCGATCTTGAACTAAAGATGTCAAATCAAAAAAAGGAGGAATCTATCTGTGATACATCCAACCAAAATAATAATTGTAGAAAAAAAAACATTTGTAGCTAAGCATTTATCGGAAAAAATGCAAAAAATCAAAAAGGGCAAAGAAATAATAGTCACTTGGTCTCGGGCATCTACCATTATCCCCCGAATGGTTGGCCATACAATGGGAATTCATAATGGAAAGGAACATCTCCCTATTTATATAACAGATTCTATGATAGGTCACAAATTGGGAGAATTTGCGCCTACTCGGACTTTCGCGAGAGATGTAAGATCTCAAAATAACGATCAAAAATCTGTAATGAAGAAGAAGAAAAAGAAATAGATAGAAATAGGAATCCAACAAAAAAAAAAATAGAAAAATACTCACAAAGGTGAAGGAGAAAGAATCTTATAACAATTTGGAAAAGGTAGAGGATAACCTTATGAAAAAGAATGGCAATTTAGGGAAAGAAGTCAAAGTTTTAGCTCAACATATAGGTCTGTCTGTTTCCAAAGCGAGAAGAGTAATTGATCAAATTCGCGGGCGTTCCTATAAGGAAACACTTATGATACTGCATTTAATGCCCTATCAAGCATCTTATCCTATCCTTAAATTAGTTTCTTCTGGAGCAGCAAATGCTAATCATAATATGGGTTTGAATGAAGTGGATTCATATATTAGTAAAGCCGAAGTCAATAGGAGTACTATTGTGAAAAAATTCAGACCTCGTGCTAAAGGACATAGTTATCCTATAAAAAGAACCATGTGTCATATAACAATTGTATTGAAGGAAAAATCAAAATCATTCTTAGACCAATCTAAGATTTAGATTCCTATGAAATTACAAAAAATATGGAAAAAAAAATAATAAAATAAAAAATTATGGGACAAAAAACAAATCCACTTGGTTTCAGACTTGGTACAACCCAAGACCATCATTCCGTTTGGTTCGAAGAACCAAAAAACTATCCTGCGAGTCTACAAGAAGACCAAAAAATACGAAATTTTTTAAAGAAATATGTAGAAGATACTATCTACAATTATTTAAAAAAAAAAAAAAAAGAAAATCAAAAGAGAGAAAGAAATCAAAAGAGAGAAAAATATCAAAAGAGAGAAAGATATCAAAAGAGTGTTATACCTCCCGAAAATTATGAAGGACTTATACGTATAAAAATTAAAAAACAAATAGTTCACACAAAAAGAACATTTATTAATATTAAAAATAGTAATAGTAAAGGAATTTCAAAAAAATTTCAAATACAAAAAGCAATTATACAAGTTATAATCTGTAGTTCATTTATACCGATAGACGAGACAATTTGGGAAAGAGATATAAGAAAACAAGAATTTTTTTATATTTACCCCAAAACAATTTTCATTAAAATCCTAAAAAGTCTAAAACCTTATAGCGAACCTAACCTTATTGCAGAATTTATAGCTTTCAAATTAAAAGAAAGAATTCCATTTCGAAAGATAATGCAAGAAGCTATTGATTTAGCTAAAAAACAAGGGGATACAAAGGGAATGAAAATAAGAATTGCGGGCTGTGTTGATGGAAAAGAGAAAGCAATTAGAGTGTACAAAAGAGAGGGTCGACTTCCCCTACAAAGAATTCGTGCTCAAATTGACTACTGTTCTCACCAAATTCAAACTATCCACGGAGTATTAGGCCTAAAAATTTGGGTATTTAAAAGAGACCCACTAGATTACTTAACTTAATATTTTTCTTTTTTAATAATTATAAAAGAAAAAATCAAAAACTCTTAGATTCTTTTTTCTTTAACAAAAATGAGAAATTCAAACTAGTTCAAATTTCATCAAAATAGAATTGATTGTTTTATTTAGTATAATTGCTATGCTTAGTGTGTGATTCGTTACTTTATGTATTTCAAGTTTCACTAAAAAATGAACTGGTACCTACTAAAAACCTAGTGAATAATTAGATAAAATAAACTCATAACCAACTTATTCTTTCGTATTATCAAAATTCCAAGAAAAAGTCACTATATGAATGAATAAATTAATCATATAGTTGTAGCAACTCATATTTTTCTGTTTTTATTATCTGATTGTGAATTATGAAGCAAAAATAAATGGGATATAGATAAAAGGAAGGATGATAGAAAGAAAGAACAAAATAACAACAATATATAATTCCAATATGTATGGTCTATGAATCATATAATAAAAAAGCAATGTGACAAAGCATCAATAATAAAAATTGCATTCCAAATTAAATATCCAAATTGATTCATTTTTATATTATAAAGTAAAGATAATATTCAATTAAAGAATACAAAAAACATAAATATAAAGAAAAAAAAAGCAAAGAGTCTTGGGTTAATAAAACTAAAGAAATTGACTCAACAATCAATTTTATTGTAAACTCCATTGCAGAGTTCAGACCTAACCATAGATAGATAAGTTATGGGAACGAAAGAACCTATTAAATAAAAACAAATTCTAATAATTCATTGGGCAGGATGGCGGAATAAACCAACAAAGCAAAAATGGAATTATTCGAAAAGATTATAAATCGAACCTACGGACAAATGAAAAATAAAAGAGTAAATATTCGCCCGCGAAATTCTTACTTATGAAATCGCAATATTTTGACATAATTCAACAGGAAGAAAAACAAGGAAGTAAAAAATCAATTATAAATATACATAAAATTACATAAAAATCTATGGGAATTTATTTTTATTGTATATAAAATAAATCCCTATTTGAACAAATTCAATATAATAAATAATATTACTTCATTTTATTATCTATTGATATATAATATATATATCTTGAATATTATGTTTATTTAATTTGAAGCCTTTCATTCGCGAGGAGCTGGATGAGGAGAAACTCTCATGTCCAGTTTTGCAATAGGGATGAGACTAAAAAAAAACCATCAACTATAACCCTAAAAGAACTAGATTTCGTAAACAACATAGAGGGAGAATGAAGGGAGTATCTCAGCGAGGCAACCATATTTCTTTTGGCAGATATGCTCTTCAAGCACTTGAACCTGCTTGGATTACAGCTAGACAAATAGAAGCAGGGCGAAGAGCAATGACACGATATGTGCGTCGTGGTGCAAAAATATGGATACGTATATTCCCCGATAAACCTGTTACAATGAGAACAGCGGAAACACGTATGGGTTCAGGTAAAGGAGACCCAAAATATTGGATATCTGTTATTAAACCAGGTCGAATACTTTATGAAATGGCCGGAGTATCAGAAACTATAGCTAGAAGAGCTATCTCAATAGCTGCTCACAAAATGCCTATACGAACTCAATTTCTTAAAAAAAAAGATATGAAAAATGAAAAATCAACTGAAAGTTTATTTATTTCTAGATAGAAAATATTTCCTTCTTTTTTATTTTATCTTTTTGTACTGAAAAAAAAAAAAACAAATTGTAACGAAAAAGATATGATTCAACCTCAAACTCTGTTGAATGTGGCAGATAACAGCGGAGCTCGAAAATTGATGTGTATTCGAATCATAGGAGCTAGTAATCAACGATATGCCCATATTGGTAATGTTATTGTTGCCGTAATTAAAGAAGCAGTTCCTAATATGTCTCTAGAAAGATCAGAAGTTATTAGAGCTGTAATTGTACGTACATCTAAACAACTCAAACGTGAAGACGGCATGATAATAAAATATGATAACAATGCAGCAGTTATCATTGATCAAAAAGGAAATCCAAAAGGATCTCGAGTTTTTGGTGCAATTACTGAAGAATTAAGACAATTTCACTTTACTAAAATCCTTTCAATAGCTCCTGATGTATTATAAAATGAAACTATGAACTGACTATCTGAAATAAATGAAATTTGTAGATTATTTATCAGGTATATATCAAAGAAAACATGTTGATTACATAAAAATTAGGAGTAATTTATAATTATAATTTATCATGAGTAGGGACACTATTTCCGATCTTATAACTTCTATAAGAAATGCTGAAACAGCTAAAAAAGAAACTGTTAGAATAGCATCTACAAATATTACTGAAAATATTGTCAAAATACTTCTAAAAGAAGGCTTTATTGAAAACGTTCGGAAACATCAGGAAAATAATAAAAATTTCTTGGTTTTAACTCTACCATATAGAAAAACTCGAAAAGAAATATATAGAACTAAAAAGCAAATATATAGAACTAGAATTACTTTAAAACGTATAAGCCGACCTAATTTACGAATTTATTCTAAGTATCCAAAAATTCCTAAGATTTTAGGCGGAATGGGAATTGTAATTCTGTCTACTTCCCGGGGTATAATGACAGATCGGGAAGCTAGAGTAGAAAAAATTGGAGGAGAAATTTTATTTTATATATGGTAATTCTAACAAGCAAAAATATTATACATAGTTCAGCCCTAAAACTTTTTTTTATTTAACGAAAGAAAAATCTAAAATGAAAAGTAGAAAAAACCTTAATCAAAACGATTTCGGTAAAGACAACAGAAGAGGAAAGCCAAAGAAGCCTCTATATGAAGGAAAGGTTGTAGACCCAATTAAAGATATCTTATTCCATGTTAAGCTGGATCATAATAATGATATTATTTTGGGTTATCTCTCTGGTAATCTGCGTCGTCATCGTATACGCGTACTGTCGGGGGATAAAGTATTAGTCGAAATTGTTGATCCTAGTTCAAAAAAAGGAAGGATTGTTTCTCGGCTTCCCCGAAAACCAATGCCCAGTTTGGAGACTATTATGGAACCATTAAAGGATGATGAACAAGTAAAGGAGCCTTCTGAATCATCCAAAGATACAGAAACTACAAATACAATAAGTAGTAATTCCATTCAACCGCCAGATCAAGAAGAAGAAAAAAAAGGGGGGGATACCAAAGATAAAAATTCTAATCAAGATTTGACAGATTAGTTATCTCAATTTTGAACCCTTTTCTAATGAATTAACGAGTCTTATTTTCTCCCAAGGAAGTAGACGAAAAAAGAAGATAAGAAATAAAAAATATGAAAGTTGGAGCGTCAGTTCGTAAAATTTGTAAAAGATGCCGACTAGTTCGTAGACGCAGACAACTTACAGTGATTTGTCCGAATTTAAAACATAAAAAAAGACAAGGTTAATTAAAAAAAAAACTTGACTTTTTGACTTTAGTAATTCGAAATCAATTTGTTCAACAATTTTATTTATTAATACATAAAAAAAAAAAAAAACATTATTGCTGGAATGATATTATCAAATTTTTATTTGATTTGATACATTCTAACCAATAAGATTGATAAATTTCAAGATAATAAATGGAAAGAGAGGGATTCGAACCCTCGATAAACAAAAGTCTACATAGCAGTTCCAATGCTACGCCTTAAACCACTCGGCCATCTCTCCTACATAATCTTATTATTGATCCAAAATGTAGTGAGTAGCGAGTTTTCATATTTATAAAGTCTATAAGCTTCTTCCAGTTTTCCGTTTTGAAACAAAAAATGATTTCATCCAATATCCCGCAGATCTATTCAAAACTCACGAATTATCGAACCTTATGAATTTCATTTTTTTATTTGCATTGTATGATATGTGATGTGGCATATAGATATTGCGTAAATAATATTACACAAACAGAAAATCTAATTGAATCCACTTTAATCTATTTTATGATAGATGATTAATTATACTTTATGATAGAATGATTGATTATTCCATTGTTTGGATCATCACACTAAATAAAAATTTTTGAAATTATCTAAATACAGAATAAAGTAAAATCTTTGGTTATTGAATTTCGATGAAATATTTAAAAATTCTGCTAAATTAATATAATAAAAAATTGGAGTTCAATTTAAACTATATTTATATTCATCTTTATCCCCTTTTTTATATTTTTTTGTAATTTATATAAATATTTCCTTTATTTTTAGGATCATTTTCCCGAGCAAAGGATAATGAAAAGATTTTATAGAATGGATTGCTAATTATGCCTAGATCTCGTATAGATGGAAATTTTATTGATAAAACTTTTTCCATTGTAGCCAATATATTGTTAGGAATAATTCCAACAACTTCCGGAGAAAAAAAAGCATTTACCTATTATAGAGATGGTGCGATTTGAATTTTTTGATTATTTTTTTTTTTTTGCTACTACCTCTTTCTTATTTCTTACTATAAGTGTTTTGAGATAGTTTGAGATAGAAAGAACCCAATTATGGAAATAAACCTACGCTCAATGAAGGTGAATTTTGGAAAATATAAAACAACTCCTTCTGTTGTGTATCCTCGATTGATACAATCTTACATGCTTCCACTATAGATTTGAGCATTAAGCAAAAGATTATACCTACACATTCACAGGTCAATCTGACTACTCTACTAATACTATAGGTAGTATGGGGAAAACAGCATTACACCTAAAAATCAACAAAATCAAAACTTTGTTCAAAAATGCCCTTTTCCTTATTGGGACTAACAAGAATGGTTGGGACAACAAACATCCATCTCGTTTGTACTTTGGATACCTCATATAACCATCAAAGATCGTTGAAGCAATTAATTCCCAGAAATAGGAGGCGTTAAGAACAAATAAATTATTGGAGTGACCATTTCTACCTAATACTAATATGATGAATTGGTATTAAAAAAACGAAGGTTTACTAGGGATTTCTTGTAAAAATACTAGCTTCCTTCAGTTCATAATGAGATGAGAACTGATTCTAAAGATTATTTTCCTTTCCTCAGTATTAGTATTATGCACAGAAGGTAGGAGCCGTATGAAATGAGAATTTCATGTACGGTTCTGGAACGGAGTAGAATAAACAAATGACCGTAACGAATGTTGGCTCAATCCGAAGGAAATTATGCAGAAGCTTTAAAGAATTATTATGAAGCTACGCGACCAGAAATGGATCCTTATGATCGAAGTTATATACTTTACAACATAGGCCTTATACACACAAGTAATGGAGAACATACCAAAGCTTTGGAATATTATTTTCGAGCACTAGAACGAAATCCTTTTTTATCACAAGCTTTTAATAATATGGCCGTGATCTGTCATTACGTGCGACTATCTCTACTATAGGAAGAAAAATAAAAGATCAAATTGGCTAGTAAATACTAGAAAAAAAGTAAAGATTTCTACATATGAATCGTGCAAAACAACGATTTTTATCAGCTGTAGCAAGGCAAGGAACTTCACGAAAACTCAAATAAAGAAGGAAAAAAAGATATAGCCTATACTTTTGATTCTATGGATAAAAAACTAAATTAATAGAGGAAGCACCGTAAAGATCAATTAGCAAGCTATTAAGTCAATACAGCTAAGAACTGCTTACTTATGTCATGATATGGTACAAAAGTTAGGAATCTACTTATGTAATTAGAGTTGATCCACTAGTATATTAAGCAGCGGTGTAGTATTAGATCCCAAAGATAGTAAGTTCTTTTTTCTTATAGAAAAAATTCTTTTTCAAAGATTCTATCTATATAAATTCTCTATATGAAAGCGAGGTAGTTACCTTTTAGAAAATACTATAAAGATATAGATAGGAACTATTTATACCTCGTTCTTTTGAAGGTGGGAAGAAAAGATCAAACTTATTTTAGATGCAAATTAGAGTTTGAAACTTACTATAATTCATTCACTTTTTTTCTATACTCTAATTTCTCGTAAAGTAAGGTAGAATTTTAATAAATAGGATCAAATTAAAATGATAAATCTAATTACCTAGTTAATGTAATATAAACGAAAATAGGACAGAAAAAAAGATTAGATTTCTGAGCCGTATGAAGTGGGAAACTCTCAAGTACGGTTCTAAGGGAAGGAAGTATCCCCTATTTCGACCGAGGAGAACAGGCCATTCTACAAGACGATTCTGAAATTGCAGAGGTCTGGTCTAATCAAGCTGCTGAGTATTGGAAACAAGCTATAGCACTTACTCCAAGTAATTATATTGAAGCACATAATTGGTTAAAGATTACGAATCGTTTCGAATTTGAATAAGACCAATTCATTTTTTTTTATCTTTTTGTTTTTATATCCACGAATTCGTGTTGTTTTATATTTTTTATATCTATAAGGTTGGTGGCTGACTATTTATTTTTATATGAAAAAATTCATATAAATTCTATATCATTATTATCCAAATTGATAATTATTTTAAAAATGAATATACACTTTATAGAACTCTCTTTTTTTTTTAGAAAAGAAATATGCATTTCCTAGAATGAGTCCTACTCATAGATCATAGAACGAACTGATTGAACAAATGACTACTCATGATTCCATATTGAATCAATTCCATACTAAACTAATTGTATCAGAAATATTTTTTATGGTAAAATTTCGTTTAAAACGATGTGGTAGAAAGCAACGTGCGACTTGAAGGCCATAATTGGCTGTGGAACTGTGATATCCACCATTCTCTATAATAATGAGGGTGCTCTTGGCTCGACATAATTTGTTCTGTTAGAAACCCAATTTATATTAGGTTATCAGTAGTATAGTACATGATGGAGCTCGAGAATTGATTTATTTATCAACCAAGGGAAAGAATCCAGGGTTAATGAAAATTAATAAATTATACCAACTTTATAGGTATCTTCTTAACATAAAAATCAAAAAATAAAAATCCAATTCAAAATAAGTGAAAAAAAAAAAAAAAAAAAAATTCAAATTGTTGGAAATTGGTAAAACTTTTTTGAATAAAAGTGTATTAAAGAAAAATGAATCCTTCATATTATATTTATAAATTAGAAACAAAGAAAGAAATATAAAAAAAGATGTGTTGCTATCTTTTTGAAAGGAATCCAATTTTCTTAAGTAATGTATAAAGTATAAACCCAAAGATTAAAAAAAAAACAAAGATAAACGATAAATTCTGCAACAAGGCAACACTATTTTCAATTGTTTAAACAATGCAATTGGCTCTCATAATTATGAATTAAAATAAATTTTAGATGAGAAAAATAAAAAAGTTTAGAGACAGCTCAAAAATTTGATAAGTATTCTTTTTTTCTTTTGTCAAAATTATTCAACTTGAGTCATGAGTACGAATGATACTTTTTTTTGTAAGGAAAGAAGAAAGGCATTAAATTCAATTAAAATCATAGTCTAATTCATGATTTTATGGATCTATTTTCATTCTATTTCTATATAGAAATTAGAATCATTTTTCTTGAGCCGTATGAGGATAAAATCTCTTATACGTTTCTGGGGGGGGATTCTTTTTTATTTATATCTATCTCAATAAGCCACTTATCGAATCGTTGCAATTGATGTTAGGTCCCGCAGAGAAGGAAGAGATCTTAGAAAAGTACTAGGTTTCTATGATCCGATAAGGGACAAGATTGAAGTGAAGAATGTTCCTGCTCTTTTATATTTTTTTCAAAGAGGTGCTAAACCTACAGAAACTGTTCAATCTATTTTTCGAAGAAAACGAGATTTTTTGAAATGTGCTATTTCCAAAGTTTGCAAATCTGACAATTGTGATGATATTTTCAAAAGACTTCTTGGAGAATCACTTTGAATTTATTAAAGTAAAACATGAAAATCTATTAATAGAATACTTATATTATCTAATTTTTAGCAAAAAAAAAAAAAAGCATTTCTACATAAATCGGAAAAAATGGAAAAATGAAAACATCAAATCCGTTTTATGATAGGTCACAAATGAAAAAAAAATGAAAATAGAACTTAGTTTCTCTTTCCATAGGTTATTGAAAGAACTTCGGAGGATTCACCAAAGCACGAAAACGAGTCAGAAAATGAATTCCTATTAGAAAAAGTCTAACGACATGGATTAAGCTGACGCTAACCCGTTCATTCAGAAAAAAGGTGAAGGAGAAAGAATCTTATAATAATGTAGATCCTAATATATATAATAAAAAAACTGATGAAGCTAATATAGATCCTAATATATATAATGAAAAACAAGTAGGCAAAAATTGGATATTTTCATTTTCCAATTTTTGCCTAGGAAGTCGAGTCTTATTTTCCCCAAATAATATAATCATTTCGAAAAGGACAAATATGATTGAATTAATCAAAAATTTCTTTTATAGGATGTGGATACAGGTGATAAACTGCCCACCGGGTTTATTTATCTTTATCTGCATAGCTGTCATCTTGGGATACTGGTTGCTGGAATTTATATTAGAATACATCTTTCGAATCCCGATTTATTATTACCGGTATTTATCAGTGCCTGGATATACGTTCTTTATCTTATGTTCTTTCTTTCCGGACAACTTCGGCAGGTTTTGGGAGCCCTTATTAAAGTATTTACGCAAAGATTGGTTGCTTTTAGTTCTAATCGCCGTATCCGTTTACTGTATTTTTGCGATTTTTTTCCTTTTGGAAGAATTACTGAGAGAATTCTTTGGCCCTTCTATTAATTATTATCGCCCAATAACATTCTTTCTGTACTTCTATATTTTATTCTTCATTTTTAATCCGAGAGCAAACATCGAATTTTGGATTGCCATCTTTCGGAGAACGTTCAAGTAGGCAAAAACCGGGTACAACAAAATCAAGTTGGTAAGGAAGGACTCCAATAATGTTGGGGATGTATTATTTCGTATGTAGACAAAGTGGTGAACATTCTAAAATAAGGAAAGACTCCAATAATGTTGGGGATGTATTATTTCGTATGTAGACAAAGTGGTGAACATTCTAAAATAAGGAAAGACTCCAATAATGTTGGGGATGTATTATTTCGTATGTAGACAAAGTGGTGAACATTCTAAAATAAGGAAAGACTCCAATAATGTTGGGGATGTATTATTTCGTATGTAGACAAAGTGGTGAACATTCTAAAATGCGGACCAGGTTATTCTATTCTACCTCCTCTATAAATTGTAACTTAAAGTGATTATATATATATATATGACTGAATTTATCAAAAATTTCTTTTATAGGATGTGGATACAGGTGATAAACTGCCCACCGGGTTTATTTATCTTTATCTGCATAGCTGTCATCTTGGGATACTGGTTGCTGGAATTTATATTAGAATACATCTTTCGAATCCCGATTTATGATTACCGGTATTTATCAGTGCCTGGATATACGTTCTTTATCTTATGTTCTTTCTTTCCGGACAACTTCGGCAGGTTTTGGGAGCCCTTATTAAAGTATTTTCACAAGCATTGGTTCCATTTCGTTATAGTGGGTCTATGCATTTACTCTCTTATTGCGGGTTTTTTCCTTTTTGAGCAGTTCCTGAAAGAATTCTTGGGTCCTTCTGTTAGTTATTATCGCCCAATGACATCCGTTATTTACTTCCATGTTTTATTCTTCGTATTTTACCCAAAAAGAAGCATCCAATTTTGGATTGCCATCTTTCGGAGAATGGGGGGAAAATAAAATATTCAATTTGAAGAAAAAAATCAAAAAGATAAAAGATAAAGAATGTTATATATAATAATAAATTATATATAATAATAAATATCCTAATATATAATGAAAAACAAGTAGGCAAAAATTGGAAAATGAAAATATCCAATTTTTGCCTACTCATACTTTCGCGTCAGAATTGTTTGATATCATTTGAAAAAAAAGTTCGAATTAGACATGAAAATCCCGTTAGTATTCATTGAAGTAATGAGCCTAAAAACTCCTTACTTCAATGGATTTCTTTCCAATTAGTATTCAGTGTGGTAATAAGCCTGAAAACTTATAGATTCAATGGATTTCTTTTCAAAAATCATTGCATTTTTTCTTTTCTTTAAATCGGAACTACATTTTTTGCATCACTGGACTTCATAGAAAAATATCCAATAGAAAGATACTTCATAAATTAGTTAATTAAGACATACTATTATCTGACCTTATTTTCGTTGACGTATATCAAGAGAGGGTATAATCAATCAAGGGAGGGCCTCTCATTTGGATATGATATGAAAAGTCTTTATAAAACCAATTTTCATACAAAATAGGAGATCACAAATATGACGACGGACGAAAACAAAATGGTAGCTGTATTTTCACCAATTAGAGATGTATTTTCACCATTTGAACATTTATGGGCTTCTTGCGATAATTGTGAAACACCCATTTATAAAAAATATGCGAAAAATAATAAATATATTTGTCAACATTGTGAATTTCATATAAGAATGGAAAGTTTAGATCGATTGGATTTCTTGATTGATCAGGGCACTTGGGATCCAAAAGATGAGAATATGGTTTCTATTGATCCCTATGAAATTCTTAGAAACAAAAAAATATCCAATCAGCAAGATGAAGAACGAAAAAAGGCTGAAGAATCAGAAAACAATGAGAAACTAGAAGACCTTGTCGAATTAGTTTCTAAAAATCTCACGATTACCATCCGAGAGGATAAGGATGAGAATGAGGAGGATGAGTTGGAAGGAGATTCTCAGAATGAAGATTATAATAAGGATGGGAATGCGAATGAAAACGAGGGGGATATTAAGGGTGAGAATGCAAACGAAAACGAGTGGGAGAATAAAGATGTGAATGCGAACGAAAAAGAGGGTGATAATAAGTATGAGAATGAGGAGGATGAGTTGGAAGGAGATTCTCAGAATGAAGATGATAGTCAGGAAGAGGAATTCTCTAAAAACGAAATTTCTAAAGAAGAATCGTCTACAGAAGAATTCATTAAAGAGGAAAAAGAAGAACTTCTTATAAAGATCTACTCTTTACCGGCATTCTTGCAAGAAAAAATTCTGGATCTAAGTAAAAAACTAGAAGAAGAAAACCTTTTTTATGAGGATGAAGATGCTGATATATATAATGAAAAAGCTGATAAAGATGCTAATATATATAATGAAAAAGCTGATGAAGCTAATATAGATCCTAATATATATAATGAAAAAGCTGATGAAGCTAATATAGATCCTAATATATATAATGAAAAAGCTGATGAAGCTAATATAGATCCTAATATATATAATGAAAAAGCTGATGAAGCTAATATAGATCCTAATATATATAATGAAAAAGCTGATGAAGCTAATATAGATCCTAATATATATAATGAAAAAGCTGATGAAGCTGATGAAGATTCTGATCCCGAAGAAGACAACGAACCTGATATACCTTATCTCGATAAGGTCGATTCAAATCAAAGAAAAACAGGTTTGACTGACGCTGTTCAAACAGGAATAGGTAAACTCCATCATATTTCCCTAGCAATTGCAGTTATGGATTTTGAATTTATTGGGGGAAGTATGGGATCAGTAGTAGGTGAAAAAATAACCCGTCTCATTGAGTATGCTACGAATAAATCGTTACCTCTCATTATTTCGTGTGCTTCTGGAGGAGCTCGTATGCAAGAAGGCAGTTTTAGCTTATTGCAGATGGCTAAAATCTCTTCAGTTTTGTTGGATTATCAATTAACTAAGAACTTATTTTTAGTGTCAATCCTTACAACTCCTACAACAGGCGGCGTCACAGCGAGTTTTGGAATGCTTGGCAATATCATTATTGGAGAGCCAGATGCATACATTGCATTTGCGGGTAAAAGGGTTATCGAAGAAGTAATGAAAATTATTGTACCCGAAGGTGTACAAGAAGCTGAATACTTATTTGAAAAGGGTTCACTAGATTTAATTATACCACGATTCCTTATAAAAGGTGTTCTTCATGAATTATTGCAGTTCCATGGTTTCGTTCCGAAAGATCAGAACGAAAGCATACTATAAAAAAATCGAATCACTTTTGTTTCTTTTTTTTTTTTTGTATAATATAATTGCTATATTTAGTGTATAATTTACTAATATTTTCTTTCAATCTTGAAGTTGAATTGATATTCAACTTCAAGTATTAGAAATCTAACCTAACTTCAAAAACAACAAAATAAAGAATCACTAAATGGGTATTTCCATTCAATTTCTGACTCATTCATACTTATGAAATATAATAAAATATGAAAAAAGCTAGACCAAGAATTAATCCTCCACGTATGAATCGACTTTTGACTTCTCGACGTTATCGTTTATTACGTAGGAATGTGCGTAAAATAAGAAACGGAGTTATTCATATTCAAGCGAGTATAAACAATACCATTATAACTGTTACAGATTTAGAAGGTCAGGTAGTTTCCTGGGACTCCGCGGGTACTTCTGGATTTAAGGGTCCAAAAAGAGGAACACCTTATGCTGCTCAAATCGCAACAAAAAATGCTATTTATGTATTAGTTAAAGAAAGTATGAAACGAGCAGAAGTTATGGTAAAAGGTGTTGGTCCCGGAAGAGATGCAGCATTAAGAACCGTTGTTCGTAGTGGTGTAAAATTAGATTTCATACGTGATGTAACACCTATACCACATAATGGCTGCCGACCTCCTAAAAGAAGACGTTTGTAAAAAAAATCATAACGAATTTCATGCTATTTAGTTACTATTTCAAAATTTTATTATAAACTATAAGTATTTGTATTATTAACAATTTTATTTTATTTAGATATCTTTAGCTAAAAGCTTATAAAACACATGAAACATCCCAGATTAAAGTGGTTTTGCGTTGATTCAAAACAAATAAATTCACAGCGAATGTATAGTAGGTTCGTTGTTTCGAGGTTAAAACACGGACAAGCTCAAACTATTGGTATTACCATACGAAGAGCTTTACTAGAAGAAGTCAAAGTAACACGTATTTCACATGCGAGATTTGATAATCTCAACTTCGTCCATCAATATGTTACAATATTGGGAATAGATGAAAGTCCAAATGAGATATTAAGAAATTTGGAAAAAATTGTTTTGAGGAGTTCTATTGATTGTCCGTTAGAAGCATCTATTCATATCTACGGTCCTAAACGTGTAACTGCTACTGATATAGATATTGATTCACCTTACATAACAATAGTCGAGCCAACACAATATATAGCTAATATATATAGTCCAATGCATTTTTCTATTAGTTTGAAAATCAAAAGAAGTCGGGGATATTTTCCTATTCAGGATGAAATGAATCCACAGAGAGATGGGACTTATTTACTAGATGCTGTACTTATGCCTGTTGTAAATGTAAATTTCAACATTATAAATCCATATAAATATGAAGGAGTGGTGGAGAGACCAGAAACCCTTATTCTGGAAATATGGACAAATGGGAGTATTAGTCCCGAAAAAGCGCTTATAGAGGCTTGTGAGAATTTGATAGAATTATTTAGTATTTTTCTATATCCAGACGAAAAAGACATCTTGTTGGAAGAAATTGAAGAACTACGAGTATAATAAAATAAAACTCCATTTATGGCTTTCTTCATTATTCTAAATTCGAATTTTTCAAATTTGATAAAAAAAACCATAAGGTAATGAAGCAACTTCAAGCAAAAATTGATGAATTATAGAATTGAAAAAAAGAAATCATAAATAAAGAATTCTCACTTAATTTCTTGAATTCTTTAGACATTCATGGGTTGCCACTATCGTTCGGAACCTATGAATACTTTTGAAAATCGAACATTCAAACATTCTCTTATTTATATCATAAGTTAGTCCAGAATTCATAAGATAAGATTTGAAAGATTTTTAGTTTCTGGTTCTGGACATGTATGTTAAATTATATATGTTATCTTTATAAATTCTCTCTATTAACTGAATTTTAGGGATTATGAATTGATATAATATATGAAATAATTTTCTATTATTCTTTATAGATCTCTTGGATTATCTTTTTTTCTAATATTTGCTTTTTCTAATATTTTTATAATCCTCTTTTTCGAATGTTTGTTTAGATCGAATTTCCTTTCTATTCCAATTTAGAAAAAGAGGGAAAAATTATATTATAATCCATTGCACTCCAGTAGATTTTAGACTTACCAGAAACCAGAATTGAACTGGTGACACGAGGATTTTCAGTCCTCTGCTCTACCAACTGAGCTATCCTGGCCACGCAAGGATTTTCAGTCCTCTGCTCTACCAAACCAATTGAGCTATCCTGGCCACTTCTTTTGCATCATCCTAGTGGAATACTTGTATCTATATATTTTTACCTATAAAAGAACTCAAATAAAAATTTATTCAAAAATTTTGGCTAAGGCCACTTAATTTTAGTATAATGATATGTATTAGTGATTATTTCATTATATAGATTCCGTGTATTCTTTTATATAAGATACAATCAAAAATTTTGTCTTCAGATCCATTTGGCAAAGAGTTTAATGAATAATAAAATTTTGTTTGAACTATGGAGAGAAAATAATAAATAAATAAATACTTAGGAAGTAAAAAGGGCTTTCTTTTTATTGGGGATAGAGGGACTTGAACCCTCACGATTTTGAAAATCGACGGATTTTCCTCTTACTACAAATTTCATTGTTGTCGATATGGACAAGTAGAATGGACTCTCTCTTTATTCTCGTCTAATTAATCGCTTTTTTAAAAGAACTGGCAAACTGAGCAATGAATTAGTTGATTATTGAATCTTTAGAACTTATTCACTAAAATTTAGATTTTTTTTTTCCGAATTTGCTATTTCATAATTATTCGTAATTTGATTCGAAACACATGCAGAATCCAAAAATTAGATCATTATGATCATTATTATGATGAATCATTTTATTAATTAGATCATTATTATGATGAATCATTTTATTAATCAGTATATATAAAAATATGTTATCGTCAACTCTACTCGTTAGAACAGCTTCCGTTGAGTCTCTGCACCTATCTTTTTTGATTTTCGTTTTTATATAAAAACCAATTATCTCAACATAAAGATTTGGCTCAGGATTGCCCTTTTTGAATTCCAGGGTTCCTCTGAATTTGGAAGTTATCACTTAGCAGGTTTCCATACTAAGGCTCAATCCAATCAAGTCCGTAGCGTCTACCAATTTCGCCATATCCCCTTTTCTTCCTTTCTTTGAGACTCAGATTCGATTTTCAATCTGATCTATTTATCTATCTTCCATTTCTTTCTTATTTTTTTTTTTTTGAAACCTTTGAATTCATTCAATAATACTAAATATTTCCATTCAAAATTGGTATATGCTGCTATTTTCATCCTCTGCCTTCAATTAGAAGAATGAAAAAGTTAAAAAAAAAAAAAAAGAAAAAAAAAAATGATTTTGATTGATGTACTAACCTAACTAGTAAGAAATAAAATTGACAGCCTCGACTCGTGTCCTAGCTCTCTGAGAGTTAGATTCGCTTCAATCACTTGTCTCTTACCCAACGAGGTGCTCTACCAACTGAACTATAACCCTTATCAAAAATATTTTAACATATCCAAAATAGATTGTCAAGTTGGCATTACTTAGAAAGAATATTCTATCTCAAATTAATGAATTATTTAATCCATTATATCAATGACTCCAATTTATCCATATTTCGAGAACCTGGACCTGTTCATCATACCTAATTTGGATTCATGGAAAGATTTATATACCTAAAAAGCATTGACACAATATTTATCAAATAATGCCGATCTTGCGGCTCATTTCTTTCATATTGTCTATCCAAATATCCCATACCTCCACCTCTCTCTCTACATAAAACGCAGATATCTTCAGCATTTACATGTATATAACCGCTGACATGAATGGATTCTTTACATAGTATTTTAATTTTACTAAATCTAAATCAGGACAACTTTTCTTAAATTTTGCAAAATCTTGGATATAGGCTCTTCAACCCTAAATACTCAACCATATATATGGATTGAATGATATCTGGTCGACTGGTACCTAGAGATTCTAAAATCTGGCCCGTGCAATCCATGTTACTTTTACTTATTCCAAGTAAAGCCCCTTTTATGGCATGGCAGTACCGAGTGCCTTCATTCTAAACTAGAAAGGATGAACGAACCAGCTATACATTAGCCGTAAATTTGGTGTATCAGACCCCATACACTGGAAGTTTTCTTTTTTTTTCTTCCATGATGTCCTCTTTTTTTTAGGATTTAATTAACTAGCTTAATGAACTTATTAGGTAGAGTATAATAATCAATATAGAATATATAAAAATACATCTAATATATTATATATTAGAAGTAGAAGGTGACATCTTATTTTTCTTGTATACATATATTTCCATGAAATGAGTATATGGTAACACTTTGAATTTTATCAAAAAACTAGCTACTTAATCTGTAAAAAAAAGTACTAATGAGAAATTCAAAGTTTTACTAAAAACAAAATCTTTATCAAAACATCGACAAATGGGATGGATTAGGGCTATACGGATTCGAACCGTAGACCTTCTCGGTAAAACAGATCAAACTAAATTATTATCAAAATGATTCGAACTGTTTCAAAGACCCAACATGCATTTTGTTGCATTGGGCTCTTTCATTAACTGATGAAAAGATCAGTGAATCCACCATATTTTTTCTTTACAGAAAAGGTGAAGATCAAAAGATGGTTCCATGTGCTCTGATTCATTATTGATATCATGATCTAGGAACAATACCAAAGTGTTTCAAAGAAGGGCTAGCTTGACTTAGGTCTGACTTCAGCTTAGATCAACCTAGGTGAAATGGAGTCTCTATCGTTCCACTGTAAGAGTCGAATATGAAACTTCATACACCTTAAAGTTCATAGTACGAAAAGAGGTTTTTTGAGTCCCTTATACTCATTATGCCTAGCATTAAATAGATTAGTTATTGACCTTATCAACTAGCAAATCAATGATGGGTTCTATCAGATTTGGTATCGGAATTCACACCAGAATCGGACCGAACCTACTTGTCAGGCTATTGTTCTCTTTTTTTTTTTTTCGAATTTTTTTTTTTTTTTCGAATTTATGGAGTTAAGACATTGATTTTTAAATAATATTTCTAATGTTCATTGCATAATAACCTTCCTTGAAAAACATTGGCGCACGTGTAAACGAGGTGCTCTACCAACTGAGCTATAGCCCTTGTAAGAAATATTTTAACATATCCAAAATAGATTGTCAAGATAGATATTTCCTAATCCTACATGAGAAATCTATGATCTGTTTACTGTTAACAGATTGGTATTGCTTAGAAAGAATATTCTATCTATATTTTGATAAGTGATAGATTTTTTCTTTGTGGTTTTGAATTACCTACTTAACTCAGTGGTTAGAGTATTGCTTTCATACGGCGGAAGTCATTGGTTCAAATCCAATAGTAGGTAAAACTTATTAGATACCAGAGTCAATGCAATGATATCTAATAAATTTTTTGATTCATCGTTTTTTTCTTTGTATCCGATCCGATTCAAAAGAATTGCCTTCAATTAGAAGAATGAAAAAGTGTATAAATTAAGAACTTCAAAAAAAAAAAAAAAAATTTGGATTATTTTGATGTTCTAATTAGTAAGAAATCACATTGACAGCCTCGACTCGTGTCCTAGCTCGTCTGAGAGCTAGATTCGCTTCAATCGCTTGTCTCTTACCCTTAGCTTTACTCAAATTAGCTTCAGCTATTTCAAGAATTTCTTGCGCTTCTTGGGGATCAATGTCAGTACAAATCTCTGCATCATTTCCAAAAATGGTGATTTCATTATTCCCTATTCTAGCAAAACCACCCATTAGAGCCACTGTTAACCATTGGTCGTTGAGGCGTATTCTCAAAAGACCTATATCGACAGCTGTAGCAATAGGGGTGTGATTTGGTAATACACCAATTTGGCCACTATTAGTAGATAAAATGATTTCTTTCACTTCTGAATCCAAAATAATGCGATTAGGAGTTAGTACACAAAGATTTAGGGTCATTTCTTCAAATTGCTCTCTGCTTCTAAGTTTATAGCTTTCGCGATAGCTTCATCGATGTTACCCACCATATAAAAAGCTTGTTCGGGCAAACGGTCTAATTCTCCGGAAAGAATTAGTTGAAATCCCCTAATAGTTTCTGCAAGATCCACATATTTTCCTGGAGAACCAGTAAATATTTCTGCCACGGAGAAGGGTTGTGATAAGAAACGCTCAATCTTTCGTGCTCTTGCTACAGTTAAACGATCCTCCTCCGATAATTCATCCAATCCAAGAACTGATATAATATCCTGAAGTTCCTTGTAACGTTGTGAAGTTTGCTTAACTCTTTGCGCAGTTTCATAATGTTCTTTGCCAACAATGTTAGGTTGTAACATAGTGGATGTTGATTCTAAAGGGCTTACTGCTGGATAAATACCTTTGGCAGCTAATGGTCTTGATAGTACGGTAGTAGCATCTAAATGTGCAAATGTCGTAGCA